TATTCACAGGGGGTACTGCAGAACATGTACGAGCCCCCTATAATGGAAAAATTCAATTCAATGAAAATTTGGTTCATCCAACACGTACACGTCATGGGCATCCCGCTTTTCTATGTTCTATAGATTTGTATGTAACTATTGAAAGTGAAGATATTCTTCATAATGTGACTATTCCATCTAAAAGTTTTCTGTTAGTTCAAAATGATCAATATGTAGAATCAGAACAAGTAATTGCTGAGATTCGTGCGGGAACATCCACTTTAAATTTTAAAGAGAGAGTTAGAAAACATATTTATTCTGATTCCGAGGGAGAAATGCATTGGAGTACCGATGTGTATCATGCACCTGAATTTACATATGGTAATGTTCATCTCTTACCAAAAACAAGTCATTTATGGATATTATCAGGAGGGCCGTGCAGATCCAGTCTAGCCTCCTTTTCGCTCCACAAGGATCAAGATCAAACGAGCGCCCATTCTCTTTCTGTCAAGCGAAGATCTATTTCTAATCTCTCATTGACTAATGATCAAGTGAGACATAAATTAGTTAGTTCGGGTTTTTATGATAAAAAAGAAGAGAGGAGTCTTGATTCTTCAGAATTTAATCGAATCCTATGCGTTGGTGATTCTAATCTTATAGATCTTGCCGTTCTCCACGAGAATTCAGATTTATTGGCAAAGAGGCGAAGAAATCGATTCACCATTCCACTCCAATGGATTCATCAAGAACGAGAGAAGGAACGGATCCACCCTTCAGGTATTTTGATTGAAATACCTATAAATGGAATTTTCCGTAGAAATAGTATTCTTGCTTATTTCGATGATTCTAGATACAGCAGAAAGAGCTCGGGAATTACTAAATATGGGACTCTAGAAGGGCATTCAATGGTAAAAAAAGAGGATTTGATTGAGTATCGAGGAGTCAAGGAATTTAGGCCAAAATACCAACTTCAAATGAAAGTAGATCGGTTTTTTTTCATTCCGGAGGAAGTGCATCTCCTACCTGGATCTTCTACCATAATGGTACGGAATAACAGTATCATTGGGGTAGATACGCAAATCACTTTAAATATAAGAAGTCGAGTAGGCGGGTTAATCCGAGTGGAAAGAAAAAAAAAAAGAATGGAAGTGAAAATATTTTCTGGAGATATCCATTTTCCTGGAGAGACAGATAAGATATCTCGACACAGTGGCATCTTGATACCTCCAGGAATAGGAAAAAAAAATGACAAAGTATCCAAAAAATTGAAAAATTGGATCTATGTCCAACGGATCACACCGACCAAGAAAAAGTCTTTTGTTTTGGTTCGACCTGTAATCACATATGAAATAACGGACGGTATAAATTTAGAAAGACTTTTTCCTCTGGATCTATTGCAGGAAAGGGAGAATTTACAACTTCAAGTTATTAATTATATTCTTTATGGAAACGGCAAACCCATTCGGGGAATTTCTGACACGGGTATTCAATTAGTTCGGACTTGTTTCGTATTGAATTGGGAGCAAGACAAAAAAATTTCTTATATCGAAGAGGCCCGTGCCTCCTTTGTTGAAATACGGACAAATGGTTTGATGCGAGATTTTCTAAGAATTGACTTAGTCAAATCCTCTATTTCGTATACTCGAAAAAGAAATGACCTTTCAGATTCCGGATTGATCCCTAATAATGGATCAGATCGAACCAATATCAATCCATTTTCTTCCACTTTTTTGTATTCCAAGATACAGATTCAACAATCCCTTAACCAAAATCACGGAACTATTCATACGTTATTGAATAGAAATAAGGACTGCCAAGCTTTGATAATTTTGTCATCATCCAACTGTTTTCGAATGGGTCCGTTCAATGATGTAAAATCATTCAATGTGATAAAAGAATCAATAAAAAAAAATGACCTAATGCCAATTAGGAATTCGACGGGCCCCTTAGGAATAGCTTTTAAAATTGCGAATTGTTATGCATTTTCCTGGTTGATAACTTATAATCATATCCTCCTAACTAAAACTACATATTTAAAATTTGACAATTTTAAACAGACTTTTCAAGTACTTAAATATTATTTAATGGATGAAAATAGGAAAATTTATAATACCGATCCATGTAGTAACACCTTTTTTCATCCATTCAATTTGAATTGGTATTTTCTCCATCACAATTATTGTGAAAAGGCATCTACAAAAATAAGTCTTGGGCAGTTTATTTGTGAAAATTTATGTATAGACAAAAATGAACCACACCTAAAATCGGGTCAAGTTCTAATTGTTCAAGTTGACTCTGTAGTAATACGCTTGGCTAAGCCCTATTTAGCCACTCCAGGAGCAACAGTTCGTGGCCATTATGGTGAAATCTTTTATGAAGGAGATACGTTAGTTACATTTATATATGAAAAATCGAGATCTGGTGATATAACACAGGGTCTTCCAAAAGTAGAACAGGTATTAGAAGTGCGTTCAATTGAGTCAATATCAATGAATCTAGAAAAGAGAGTTGAGGGTTGGAA